TATCGCTTTGTCTCGGTTTCTCTATACTTTATCTCTATACTCTATAAAATAGAGTATAAAAATACTCTATAAAAAAAATAAAAAGAAAAAAGTACGATAATATAAAAAAAGAAAAAAAAAAAGTAAAAAGTAAAGTAATTAAATATTATACTAGCACATATTCTAATACTAATTGATAATACTACTAAATTAATAATGCGAATTAATCCTATGTTTCATTACATATATATATATAATGAGATAATGAAAAAAAAAGTCATTCCATTTCAGACCAATCTCGAGTACTAAAGAAAAATCGCGATTTGGCAAAAATACTTGTTTGTTTTGTTACGGCAATAACACTTAGTAATAGTAAGACCACCCGATGGGTTGGATTTCACTACAAGAAAAAGGTTTGTTTTACAGCAAACCCACATTACACAATGAAAGATACCACAGAGTGGTATAATAGACAGAATCGTAAATTATCTAATCTACATAAGAAAGATACTTCTAATAGAAAAAATTAGACATTATCGAATGATTTGACAGACCAAATCCCAAAACCAACTCAACTCATAGAATATAGAAGAAGGAAATTGATACATTTAGGACCAATTCATTATCTCTGCATTATCTCTGAATCAATCAATTGGGGTTGTTGTTCTGTCAAAAAGCGATTAGTCAGGCGACTCCACACACAAAACAAATACAAGAAAAGAATAGGTCCTAGATCTATGTGACTGTTGAAGTTTTTAGACAGAATCATGTCATGATTCTCACTTCATAAATTGACCGGATTCGATATACCAACGCAAAAATATATCACTAACTCTTTAATCATGGACAGGAAAAGAGGAAAAAGGTCATATGTAATCCATCCACGAAGATTAATGGAGGAAGATGAGTATTTTATCCGAGATTTTACAAATACTGATTAGATCCATTGGAATGAATTATTGTTTTTTATTGTTTTTATTTTCCTGTCCCTATGTATTTACATGAACATGCGGTAATACTTTTGGACCAACCAACCGGCCAGTCTATAAACAAGTACTAATGAGGAAATGAAAACTATACTAAACTAAAATAGAATGTATTAGGGCTATACGGACTCGAACCGTAGACCTTCTCGGTAAAACAGATCAAACTGATTATTATCGAAATGATTCGAACTGTTTCAAAGACCCAACATGCATTTTGTTGCATTGGGCTCTTTCATAAACTGATGTAAAGATCAGTTAGTCCACCATATTTTTCTTTACAGGAAAATAATGAGATGGTTCCATGTGCTCTGATTCATCATTTGTATTCTGATCTAGGAGCAATACCAAAGTGTTTCAAAGAAGGGTTACCTTGACTTAGGTCTGCCTTCGGCCTAGATCAAACTAAGTTAGATGGAGTCTCTATCGCTACGCTGCAAGAGTCGAATATGAGACTTCATACACCTTAAAGTTCATAGGACGAAAAAAGGTTATTTTGAGGCCCTTATACTCATTATGCCTAGCATTGAATGGACTGGGTATTTACCTTATCAACTATCAAATCAATGGCGGGTTCTATTTGATTTGGCACTTGAATTCGCACCTGAATCGGACCGAACCCAATATTTGTCAGGCTATTGTTCTCTTGTTCCCTCGAATCCATGGAGTAAGACATCGATTTGTCAATAAGATCAATTATGTTTATTGCATAATGGGCTCCCCTGAAAAGCATTAGCGCACGTGTAAACGAGGTGCTCTACCTAACTGAGCTATAGCCCTTGTCATAGATATATTAACATATGGATAATTTCTTGTCAAGATGGATATTCCATAATCCCACATGATAGCTCTCTGATCCGTCTACTGTTAACAGATTGGTATTGCTTAGAAATGATATTCCACTTATAATCCTATAAGTGATGGGTCCCTTTTTTGGTGATAAATAACCTACTTAACTCAGTGGTTAGAGTATTGCTTTCATACGGCGGGAGTCATTGGTTCAAATCCAATAGTAGGTAGAACTTATTAGATACCGAAGTCAATTGAGTGATATCTAATAAGTTTTTCTACCCATTTTCTTTTTTTTTTTTTTCGTTATATCAGATTAGACTTGATTTGTTCAATCGGCAGAATCCAAATGTGGTGTATAATAATACAGTTCTAATGAACTTCTTTTGATTATTTTGATGTATTGACTTGACTAGGAGGAAATAGCATTTACAGCCTCTACTCGTGTCCTAGCTCGTCTGAGAGCTAGATTCGCTTCAATTGCTTGTCTCTTACCCTCAGCTCTACTCAAGTTAGCTTCAGCTATTTCAAGAGCTTGCTGAGCTTCTTGCGGATCAATGTCAGTACTCATCTCCGCATCATTTCCTAAAATGGTGATCTCATTATTACCTATTCTAGCGAAACCACCCATCAGAGCCACCGTTAACCATTGGTCGTTGAGGCGTATTCTCAAAAGACCTATATCTACAGCCGTGGCAATAGGGGCGTGGTTTGGTAATACGCCAATTTGGCCACTATTAGTAGATAAA